CAAATATCTATGATCTGTCTTCTCTATAAAGGACCTGAAATACCTTGCTTACGTATCATTGGAAAATGCATTAACATAAATACGGCAGTAAGAAGAGGTAATACAAAAGTGTGTAAACTATAAAAACGGGTCAAAGTAGATTGACCCACACTAGCACTTCCACGCAATAACTCTACTAAAGGTGATCCTATTACGGGAATAGCTTCAGGTACGCCTGTCACGATTTTTACTGCCCAATAACCGATTTGGTCCCGGGGTAAGGAATAACCAGTTACACCAAACGATGCAGTCAATACAGCCAGAACCACACCCGTAACCCAAGTCAATTCGCGAGGTTTTTTAAATCCGCCCGTGAGATACACACGAAATACGTGTAGGATCATCATTAGGACCATCATACTTGCTGACCATCGATGAACTGATCGGATTAACCAACCAAAGTTGGCTTCAGTCATTATGTATTGAACAGAGGCAAAAGCCTCCGTAACGGTCGGACGATAGTAAAAAGTCATAGCAAAACCCGTAGCTACTTGTACTAAAAAACAAGTAAGTGTGATCCCTCCTAGACAATAAAATATATTGACATGAGGAGGAACATATTTACTAGTTATATCATCTGCAATCGCCTGAATCTCGAGACGCTCCTCGAACCAATCATATACTTTATTGAGATAGGTAAACCAAGGGGACTCCCCCTCTTAGAACCGTATATGAGAATTTCATCTCGTACGGCTCAAGCAGAAACACCCAAATACTGATTACAATGGATATGTAATAGAAAATTTGAAATTTCTTATTTATCCACTTGATTCAATCGTCTCTGAAGCATACGAAGGAACCAAAATCCGAACTCTCTTCTTTGTTGTGATGAGAATGCCAAAATATCAAGTTAGCTCATCTGTCTTTATGTTGATCGTTACAGGCCTCTTGAATCTTCTATTCCCCTATTTATTTGTTATTTGATTTGTTGTTTTTGTTTGTGCGTAATGCAGATTGACTATTGTTTACTATTTTTTTTTTTGATAGGAATTCTCTTGTTGAGACCCTATGAATCGATTGAAACCTCAGATTCATACTAGAACCACGATGATTCAATAAAACCCAAAAACTAAGACCAAGGGTTCTATGAGTAAGAACTATTTGATCATCACTTATTCATAGATGTAATGACTAAAAATCCAGAGAAAGATTTGTCCTTCGGTCAAAATAAGCATGATTCTAAAGGAAGAAAAATCGTTCAATTTATCAAATACCTCTTTGTTTGAAAATTTTTTGAAGTCCAGTCACGAGGTCTGAATAGTAGGTATGAATCATAGTTCAAATATTTCTTGATCTATTCCATATATTCCGTGCTCCAGATACTAGGATGAATATCCGACGAGGCAGAACCATCTCTGTAGAGATGACAGACCCATTCTCTGTACTATCAATAGGATCAATTATAACAAGTCGCACACTCATATTCCGGAAATACCGAAACAACGGAATTCCACGGTCAAACTACCAGAATGGACTATAAATCTGAGTCCTAAGTGATTCATTTTTGATTGAAAAGCTAGGGCTTCTGGTTCTTATGGACCTAATTCATTGAAATTCCATCCAGTAAAACGGAAGAATTATAAATCTCTAAAATAATAGATAGGAATATCGCAAATAGAGCCATTGCGACACCCATAAATGGGGTGGTTCCCCATCCAGGAGCCACTTTACCATATTCTGAATTCAATGGTTTCAATAAATCCCCTGTAATAGTTCGTCTTGGCCCAGATCTAGCACTACCCTCAACGGTTTGTGTAGCCATAAATACTATTGCATTGGTTGAGATCTGTTGACTTTGTATACTATTCCGTTGTAAATAAACGATCTTATCGTAGCATAGATCCACCGTGGTCTTGAAATTCTCTAATAATGGAAACAGCAACCTTAGTCGCCATCTCCATATCTGGTTCACTTGTAAGCTTTACAGGGTACGCCTTATATACCGCTTTTGGGCAACCCTCTCAACAACTAAGAGATCCATTCGAGGAACACGGAGACTAATTGAAGTAATGAGTCCCCATATGGGGGACTCATTACTTCAATTAAGATAATGAAAAATCATTTCATCTTTTTAGTCGGGACCTTAGGCGGTTCTCGAAAAAATATAGCGAAAAAGATTATCCCTAAAGTCGAGACTAAGAGGAATGTATAAACCAATGCTTCCATAGATTCGATCGTTGTTTACAATTATAGCTTCCACACCTGTTCATTTAGGATTATTTCCCAGATAAAGAAAGGACAAGAGCAAAGAAAGGCGATGATTCAAATCAATATTTCTACGGTACCTTATGTCAAATCAAAAAAATAAAATATAGAGGCGAAAGATACCGGAGCAATGTTGTATCAGACTACCTGTCTCCTTGTAGTTGGATCTCCAAGTTTTTGGAATGCTCCAAATTCCACTTGAGCATCCAAATCTGGGTCAATCCCAGCAAAAACATCTCTGAACAAGGTTCGGGCGCCATGCCAAATGTGTCCGAAAAAGAAGAGCAAAGCAAACGTAGCATGTCCAAAAGTGAACCAACCCCTTGGACTGCTCCGAAAAACACCATCGGATTTCAAAGTAGCACGATCTAATTCAAAAATTTCACCCAATTGGGCACGTCTAGCGTATTTTTTCACAGTAGCAGGATCGCTATAGCTGACTCCATTGAGTTCGCCACCATAGAACTCAACAGTTACACCCACTTGTTCGACACTATACTTCGATTCTGCCCTTCTAAAAGGAACATCGGCTCTCACAATTCCGTCTCCGTCCACCAAAACTACTGGAAATGTTTCAAAAAAGGTAGGCATACGGCGTACAAAAAGTTCATGCCCTTCTTTATCTCTAAAGATAGGGTGTCCTAACCATCCAACAGCTATCCCATCCCCGTTGTCCATTGAGCCTGCCCGGAATAATCCGCCTTTCGCCGGATTATTACCGATGTAATCATAAAAAGCTAATTTTTCGGGAATTTTAGACCAAGCTTCCGATAAACTCAGATTTTCGGCTAGACTGGCGCCAACTCTTCGATATATTTCTTGCTGGAAGTATCCCTGATCCCACTGATAACGAGTGGGACCAAATAATTCGATCGGGGTAGTTGCTGAACCATACCACATAGTTCCAGCAACAACGAAAGCTGCAAAAAAGACAGCAGCGATACTACTGGAAAGGACAGTTTCAATATTGCCCATACGTAATCCTTTGTATAGACGTTGGGGTGGGCGGACACTAAGATGGAATAGACCTGCTAATATACCCAATGTACCTGCTGCAATATGATGAGAGGCTATTCCTCCCGGAACAAAGGGATCAAAACCTTCCGCACCCCACGCTGGATTTACAGATTGTACTTTTCCGGTTAGGCCATAAGGATCGGATACCCATATTCCAGGACCATACAAGCCTGTTACATGAAATGCGCCAAACCCAAAGCAAGCCACCCCTGAGAGAAATAAATGAATTCCAAAAATCTTGGGCAAATCCAAAGAGGGTTTTCCCGTACGTTCATCACAGAATATTTCTAGGTCCCAATACACCCAATGCCAGATAGCTGCTAAGAAGCACAAGCCAGAAAACACAATATGTGCCCCGGCCACACCTTCGTAACTCCAAATACCCGGATTCGTTATAGTTCCTCCTGTAATACTCCAACCGCCCCATGAATTGTTTATTCCTAAACGAGTCATGAAGGGTATAACGAACATACCCTGTCTCCACATTGGATCAAGAACGGGGTCAGAAGGATCAAAAACTGCTAATTCGTATAGAGCCATCGAACCGGCCCAACCGGAAACTAGAGCTGTATGCATTATATGGACAGAAAGCAGCCGACCGGGATCATTCAATACGACGGTATGAACACGATACCAAGGCAAACCCATGGAAATACCCCTTTCTCAAAGAAAAAATAGATACTATGTAACTTTATCACAATGGAAATAACTATGCTACGGACCTCACCTTTTCATTGGATTATCTCGAAACAAGGGTTAATATTTATTCTGTTCCGTTAGTAATAATTGAACAATTCTGTTCGTAGGAACAAAGAGAAGCAGATCTATTCTATACCCAATAAGTACCAATACGCAATGGGGGGATTAATCCTATTTTTTGTGAGCGAATGTATAGATACTTGTTTCTCATTCGAACGATCCGTTCGTAAGAATTTTCCTTTATTCCGTCTTCCTCTATGAATCTTCCAATCTATCGATAAAATACGATAAACGACAATATTATGAAGACAATAAACCATTGTTTGTTACGTTTCCACATCAAAGTGAAAAAGAATACTTAATTTTTCTTTCATTTAATGCCCATTGGTGTTCCAAAAGTACCTTTTCGGAGTCCTGGAGAGGAAGATGCAGTTTGGGTTGACGTATAGTGTGACTTGTCAGACATATTGGGTCATATGGGATTTCCCCGTTCTCTCCCCCGATCGAGATATCCTCTGTTTCGCCCAAGAAAGATTGATTGAACCATCAATAATTCGAAGCGTGAAGTGCAATTAGATCAATTTATTTGGTTGGAGGATCAATATTCTCAATTAAAATAATTTATGGTTGGCTTGGACCAATAAAATGAAGTATACAGGCTCCGTTCAGAAAATACCAAGGTAATCCATGTATGATTACCACCCTATCAGAAATGATTCCTTTATACCATATGAGTGATCTCAAATTGCCAATTAATGGAATAATATGATGAATACATCGAATATTTTGTGGAAGGCATGAAAATGAAACAAATTGAAAAAAAAAAAAAGAAGTCATAGCAAAAAGAAGCGGTACTGGGATCATTTGTCCTATATGTGCAAATCGAATTCGGGCAGATCTTTACCCGGAGTAGAGCATAAACCTAAAAGAGTGGAAGAGGCCCATTCGGGAACAAGAAAATTACATCGTGATTTAGATCTCGATGAAACAATACATCAATGAGGGGTTAGCTCGATAAGTTCAGTGAATTCTTTTTTTATTTTATAGGGAAGCAAGTCAAAACTCATGTTTCTTAAAAAATGGAAGAAAAAGCCCGCTACGAAAAAAGAAATAGGGCTGGAATCGACAATTTCTTTTTTTTTTTTTTTCTCAATTTTGATTTTTTGAACCGTATGCACCCAAAGGTGCGTGTACGGTTCCTAAGGAATAGAATTTTGTCCTAATCAACCGACTTCATCGAGAAAGATTACTTTTTTTAGGCCAAGAAGTTGATAGCGAGATCTCGAATCAACTTGTTGGTCTCATGGTATATCTCAGTATAGAGGATGATACCAGGGATCTGTATTTGTTTATAAATTCTCCCGGCGGATGGGTAATCCCAGGAATAGCTATTTATGATACTATGCAATTTGTGCCACCAGATGTACATACAATATGCATGGGATTAGCCGCTTCAATGGGATCTTTCATCCTGGTTGGAGGAGAAATTACCAAACGTCTAGCATTCCCTCACGCTTGGCGCCAATGAGTTTTTTTATTTGAGAGAAAAAAAGACTATGCCTTCGTCATATGGAATATGAATAAAATAATAATAATATTAAGTAATAATAGCATGGCATTTCAAGTTCGATATGAGCAAACTATTATTATTTTTTCATAATACGAGATTATGTATCGAGATAGTAGTATGAAAGAAAGGTTATTTCCGACTTGATCTTATGTATCGGGGTCCATTTCAGCGTCACAAACCTTTTTGCTTCCACATCAGAAGTCTCTTTCCAATATTTATGTTATGAAAGAGTGTGAAAATAAAAAAAAAGATCATTTTTTACTTATTTTTATTTGATCGGATCAGAAAGAAACTTTGGGATTGCTGAATCACAGACGAGATAAATATATAAAGCAACGGAACCATCATAGTATTTTTTGATTACTCCGAAAGGAAGGATGGTAAATGGATCATTCAACGATCTGGGTCTGATAGATTCGACTTGTCTCTTTCTTCGATGAAAAAAGAGAAAAAAAAAAATTCCATTACAGAGCCGTATGCACAAAAGATGCCTGTACGGTTGTTCAATTCTATCTTTTTCTCCCTGCTTGTTATTCTTTATCCCTTCCCTTCGCCCAATCATGCGAGATAGAGGAATCGTTCATTATGTTATATCATCAGGGTTATGATCCATCAACCTGCTAGTTCTTTTTATGAGGCACCCACAGGAGAGTTTATCCTGGAAGCGGAAGAACTACTGAAACTCCGCGAAACCCTCACAAGGGTTTATGTACAAAGAACGGGCAATCCTTTATGGGTTGTATCCGAAGACATGGAAAGGGATGTTTTTATGTCAGCAACAGAAGCCCAAGATTATGGCATTGTTGATCTTGTAGCGATCGAAAATACCGGGGATTTCGCATAAATCTTTGATTCCATTTCGAATTATAATTTGAATGAACCCTTATTTGATCTTTTATCTTCTTACCTGGGTAAAATATGAAATGGAAGTAATTCATAATCATCCGGTTAGGATCGATCTAAACCAGCCCATTCTGTATATGATTCAGCATGCCAACTATTAAACAACTTATTAGAAACACAAGACAGCCAATCAGAAATGTCACGAAATCCCCCGCTCTTCGAGGATGTCCTCAGCGTCGAGGAACATGTACTAGGGTGTATGTGCGACTCGTTCGGATCATGAGCTAGAACAAATGAGACGATTTTTACAGTATCAATGACTCGTACCAATGAATAGAATGGAAGAACTCCATTCACTATCGAAAAATAAAGATCTCTCGTATACCTCTATTTGTATGGAATTTATGGTTTCCATTGGTGCAAATCCAATCACCTTGATTTGAGATGAAAAGCAATTCCCATTGGTAGCAAATGGTTATCCATTAAGCGGGGGAATGATATTTAAGAAGCAGAAAGATTATGCTCCTACTCTTGCAAGAACGGACTAACAGGGTCAGCTACCTATTCAACCTTCATAATTAAATGCCGTCACTGTATGGATAGATCCCATTGAAAAAAGACCTATTACTCGATAATTCATCGGTAGAGCCAAAGAGCGTGAACTGTACAAGTTACCAATAACATTGATTAAATGAGGAAAGGGGCTCCGGTGTATAGAGAGGACCTCGCCGTTTAAGAAGTAACCATAGAAACGATGGAAGCCACAATTTGTCCATTTACGATTTATTTTATACCTAATATCGGTACAATTTCTTTTTTTTTTTTGAGGTGAAATGCCTGGAAGAAATAAAAAAATCGTGGTTGGGAAGGTTATAGTAGCAAAAGCCATTGGAATTTGTATTTTAATTTTATACATCGGAAGAATCCGTTTTGTTATTAATAAACCAGGAGAGGGAAAAAGAATGACTGAAAGAAAAGAAATCAATTAGTTATTCATCAAAGTTTCTTTTGATTCAATGACCAGAGTTAGACGAAGATATATAGCTCGGAGACGTAGAACAAAAATTCGTTTATTTGCAGCAACCTTTCGAGGGGCTCATTCAAGACTTACTCGAACTACTACTCAACAGAAAATGAGAGCTTTGGTTTCCACTCATCGGGATAGAGGCAGGCGAAAGAGAAGTTTTCGTCGTTTGTGGATCACTCGGATAAATGCAGTAACTCGTGAGAATAGGGGATCCCATAGTTATAGTCGATTAATACTTGATCTGTACAAGAGGCAGTTGCTTCTTAATCGTAAAATACCTGCACAAATAGCCATATCAAATAGGAATTGTCTTGACACGATTTCCAATGCGATCATCAAATAAGGAGATTGGAAGGAATTCACTGGAATACTTTAAACGGAGTTCCCCGGAGAATGAACTCCGGGAGGGTATAGTAGAAATTCGTATGATAAGATAAGTAGTAGGAATGAACGAACACGTTTCAATAAAAAAAAGATTTATTCTTCCCCCATTCTTTTTTTTATTATTACATTACGGCGCGACAATCTCTCGGCTTTTTCGAACAAAACTTCAATCTGAGTTCGAATTAGAGTTTTGATTCGATTGAGGAATAGGCTTATTTATTTCTGGTTCTAGGACCAGTAGTTCTAGGGATCGACCCGGTTCTCTCAAACTGTTTCTCATTATTAAGAAAAGGTAACGAAGATAAAATACGAGCTTGTTTTATAGCAATAGTAATTAATCGTTGTTGTTTCAAGGTTAATCTATTCACTCGTCTAGATAATATTTTTCCTTGTTCACTAATAAATTGATTAATTAAACTCATGTTTCTATAATCAATTCGATCCCCCGATCCAATTGGGGGCAAACGCCTATGAAAAGATCGCTTGGATTTATGAAAGGGCCGCTTGGATTTATCCATGGTTTATTTCTTATTTCTAAAATCCTATTTCTTCATTCATTTCGGATCCGACCAAAATAGGGCTGGATTTGTATATATTATATATGTATATGTAATTTCTTCCTCTTCCTTGGAAGAGTGGCACACGCGTTCCGTTCGATTTATTTCTTTATCTCCCCATGAATCGTATGTTTGTAACAATAAGGGCAGAATTTTTTCAAGTCCAATTGACTAGGTGTATTGTGTCGATTCTTTTGAGTAATATATCTGGAAATGCCCCGCGATTCTTTATTCAAACCATTTCGGACACAACTGGTACATTCCAAAATAACTACTACTCTGACATCTTTACCCTTAGCCATGAACCTCCTTTGGATTTTGAATTCACTCAATTCTTCTATTTTCGATTCGAACCGAAGCGAAGAAGAAAGGAATGAAAAATAAATAGACGAGAAGTCGCTAACTCGAAATCTAATTCAATTATGAAAGATTTCGTTGCAATCAATAGAATAATCAAATTATTAAGTAATACAAATATTTCTAACTATCAATTATTCCCAACCCCAGTATTTCATTTAGTATCTTGTATGATCTTGAATAGCCTGCCCTCGACCCACATTTCCATTTCTGTTCTCCCTATATTAACCCGAACCCGAGTTTCGATGAGATTCAATCCACTTTTATTCTTTACTCTTTCTTTCCTATCCTAAAGAACTGAAAAAAGGGGGGGGTTAGTCACAGAGAATTTATTGTATCTCTAATCTTCTTGATCCCTTCCCATGTCAATAACTAGAATGAAAAAAAGGGGAATGTCAACGCATCTGGGAATAAACGATTGATCTCTATCAATAGACCCGCCAAAGACCCGAACCATAGAGTAGTTAGCACAGGTGCCGTGGAGAGATATGTTTTTATATCTCGCATTGAAAATCCTCCTTCTTTTTCTTTAACTTTATTGACTTTATTGTATATTGTAATACATATATGATCAGATGCATATGTAGTTAAAGATCATTTGTACGGGGAATCTCTAACCAAAATGGATATATACAACGATCCGGTAGATGAAATCTACCTGTCCCTAAAACAGAAAAAGATGAACCCTCCTTCCTGAGCACTACTGATAAATATCCATTCCTTTATACGTTTATACGTTAGGTATGTATATAATTCTTTATGAGAATGAAACCAAAAAACCAAAAAGAAGAAATGGCAAAATAAATTCTATTTAGATAGAGGAAATTGTGATGTGGAAAACAAAACATGGATTCCCTACAATGGCGCTGTACAACAAATGAAAGGGATGTAGCGCAGCTTGGTAGCGCGTTTGTTTTGGGTACAAAATGTCACGGGTTCAAATCCTGTCATCCCTACTTATCACTTCTCCTATGGACAGTAACGAGGGGTCAATTGAGATCGATTAAAATTGGACACAATCTACCATTTTATGATACTATACATACAAGATGTATTGGGGGTACAAAAAGAATCCTTTTCTTGACATCCGTATCCCCCATCATAATAAAGCGCTCTTAGTTCAGTTCGGTAGAACGTGGGTCTCCAAAACCCGATGTCGTAGGTTCAAATCCTACAGAGCGTGATTCTGTTCTTTTAATGTTGAATCACAATAAAATAACTTCACTAACTTGAACTGCAACCTGAATTTGACCTCCTGGAGATTAAGGAGGAGGTCAATTAAAAAAAAGAGATGTTACTCAA